CATAGATTTCTGGATTCCCTTATTATTCCCTAATCTCAAAAAGAGATAAAAAAATGGGCGATTATGTGATTAGTTGGTATACAAAATAGAATCTAGAATTCGGTTGAATCAAAATAATTTATTTTATTAAAGTTCTATTTCTGTCAGAGGGCAATATGAATGTTCTATCATCTTCCATCACCACACTAAAAGTCTTATACGATATATCCGGTGTGGAAGTAGGCCAACATCTCTATTGGCAAATAGGGGGGTTACAAGTCCATGCCCAAGTACTTATTACTTCTTGGGTTGTAATTGCTATCTTATTAGGTTCTGCCACTCTAGCTGTTCGGAATCCACAAACCATTCCGACTGATGGTCAGAATTTCTTCGAATATGTTCTTGAATTCATTCGCGACGTGAGCAAAACTCAGATTGGAGAAGAATACGTTACTTGGGTTCCCTTTATTGGAACGCTCTTTCTATTTATATTTGTTTCTAATTGGTCAGGGGCTCTTTTACCTTGGAAAATCATAGAGTTACCTCATGGGGAGTTAGCCGCACCCACAAATGATATAAATACTACGGTTGCTTTAGCTTTACTCACGTCATTGGCATATTTTTATGCGGGTCTTAGTAAAAAAGGATTAGGTTATTTCGGTAAATACATTCAACCAACCCCAATCCTTTTACCCATTAACATCTTAGAAGATTTCACAAAACCTTTATCACTTAGTTTTAGACTTTTCGGGAATATATTAGCTGATGAATTAGTAGTTGTTGTTCTTGTTTCTTTAGTACCTTTAGTAGTTCCTATACCGGTTATGTTTCTTGGATTATTTACAAGTGGTATTCAAGCTCTTATTTTTGCAACTTTAGCTGCGGCTTATATAGGAGAATCTATGGAGGGTCATCATTGACTAGTTTTGAACTATGTTTTTGCTTAGCTTAGCCCAAGTCAATGTATGCCTGTCTCAAGATACTATACTTAAGAAAAATAAACATCCAAAGTATGGTATATTACGAGCTAGAATCTAGAGTAATAGCAAATAAAGATTATGATATGAGCGAATTGTTGGAAAAATGGGAAAAAGATCTTTTTCCCATTTTTCTGGTTTGGCCCTTTTATCTTTACCTTACTCAATTAATATTCTAGATTGTTCAGCCAATTTCAATAGTAAATCTAAATATTAATGATATTAATGATTTCGATGTTGTATCCCATGTGCTGAGAACTAAAAGGGAAAAAAAGGTTTACAAAAACTTAGAGTCCTAAAAAAGTTTTTGTTAGGAGAGGGGTTCAATTAGATATATGGAATCTAATGGCTCTAAGCGAACTTTTGTGGATGTTTCAAAGCAAATTTATAGAATCTGATTGAATCTAAGATACGAATCGTTGGTTTACATTATGTAACAAAGGCATGTATATGTGATAATTGACTAGTTATATATGAACTCGAGATATATATAATTTGCCCTACTCCGGACCTGGCTTTCAAATAGAAGTCTTTTCCTTTAGTCTGGTCTATGGCTGTGAATTGAATGAATAAGAATAAGGAGATTAAATTGAAATAAAGACAAATAACGACGAACTCAAAGAATGATTCGGAATAGTTAAGTCCTAATTCTTGGTTGTATCATTAACCATTTTTTTTTTATTTTTTGCGAGGAACTTCTCATGAATCCATTGATTTCTGCCGCTTCCGTTATTGCTGCTGGATTGGCCGTAGGGCTTGCTTCTATTGGACCTGGAGTTGGTCAAGGTACTGCTGCGGGTCAAGCTGTAGAAGGTATTGCGAGACAGCCCGAGGCGGAGGGAAAAATACGAGGTACTTTATTACTTAGTTTAGCTTTTATGGAAGCTTTAACAATTTATGGGCTGGTTGTAGCATTAGCGCTTTTATTTGCGAATCCTTTTGTTTAGTTTAACCAAAAAATACTCAAAGTATTTTTTAACTTTTTATTGCCACTTGCCCTTTAAAATTATAGCAAGATTTCACTCCTACAATTCTTCGTTGAGACAATAACTCTGGGAAGGACTGATGTGAGATTTGAGATATAGCCTGATACCTAATTATAACCTAATTCTAATTAAGTATCATTCTTATTGGGAATTTCAATTGCAAAAAAAAAAAGAGGGCGGGACGTGATACAAAAAGAACTCTGTTCTATTTTTTTAGTCTATCTATAAGGGGAGATCATATGAAAAATGTAACTGATTCTTTCCTTTCCTTGGGTCACTGGCCATCCGCCGGGAGTTTAAGATTTAATACCGATATTTTAGCAACAAATCTAATAAATCTAAGTGTAGTGCTCGGTGTATTGATCTTTTTTGGAAAGGGAGTGTGTGCGAGTTGTTTATTTCAAAAATAGACTGGATCCAACCAGATGCACTTTGTTCGTTTTTGTTCGTTCGAACTAAGAAAGAAAGGTGCATAATCCCGCGAATTACTTCTGAATAAATTAATAAATTATATGTAAGAACTATAGCATTTCGTAATTTGTTGGTAAATCTACCTTC